CTATTTTTTATCACATACACTATGTTGACATAGTGCCCCAAAAAGAAACCAAAAAGAAAATGAAGTCTTTTCTTGAAAAAGGTAATTTTTACTAATTTTTTGTTTTTGTAATGTAATAATAATAAGAAAAGCAAGATTCTGATTCCTTCATTACCAAAAATTTTTGGTATTTTTGGTCATATCCATTATTTGGTATTGTGGGGTCTTTAGAAAGTCCTTGTTTACTGGAAGGTCAGAACGAGGAAATAAGTTGATCAAAATTTATCACCGTGCGATTATTCAATATAATACAAGAACAAGAATTTCTATTTTCGAATGGAGGGTTCATAATGTAAAATTTATAAGATCTTATAAATTTTTAGAAAATTTGTTTCGTAAAAATCATGAATTTTTCGGAGCATTAAAGATTTTATCGAAAACTTACAGCAGCTTGCCAAACAAAGGCTAAGAGCAAAAATAGTACAGGTATGACAGGCATAACATCTACGATAGGATTGAAAAAGGCATAAGCCTCGGGCAATTTGCCGAAGAAAAAACTACTCGAAGAAAGGGTAGAATTAAGACAGATACAGATTAAACTAAAGATATTAAGCATAACAAACATTTCATTCTTGTAGATTAGAAAATTAGATTTTGATTGAGTTCTTTTTATGAGGGAAAAATTAAAAGGTAGGTCAAAAAACCCTCTTGTTCTTCGAGCGCTCTCAAATCAAAAATCTTCCCTTTCATTCTCAAATGAGAATACAAGGAATTTTAGTTTCATACAATATCTTAATTTAATTTTATGGAATGATCAATCATTTTTTTCTATATTTTCATGTGTTGAATCCTAACAGTAATATATTTCATATATATTTGAATTGGGATTGACGAACGACTAATACTAATATTAGTCTTTATTAGTATTAAAGAGAAATTCGAAATCGAAATGGGGCGTGGCCAAGTGGTAAGGCAACGGGTTTTGGTCCCGTTATTCGGAGGTTCGAATCCTTCCGTCCCAGAGCGTCTACATGAGAAAGGAAAGATTCTTCTCTTTAACAAATTTCTCTTTAAGTTTGGAAATTTTTTTCTTTAATCTTGGATATAGTGTCACCTTTTGTTCTGATTTTTCTATAAAAATAAAACTTTTTTCATTTTGTTTTTCACAAATGCGATTGAGTGTACGGGTAAAAATAAAGATATTTCATTGAATTCTAAATTCAAAACAATTTTTGGGTATATCATTAAGAGACTACTATTTTAATAGTCATATTGAAGTAAGTTACTTAGGAAAACTCTTTTTTCCATGAAATCTGAATTCTCGTATTATGTGATTCATTATGGAATTCTGAATTGAAAGAGAAAAAGGGATCCTTTTCTATTTCATACTCATGAAAACAAAAATTCTTTTTTTTATGAATCCGGGTACTCGAAGAAATTTGAAAAATATATATTATAAATATAGAGAAACTTATGACTTTTTCGAATTATTGGAATAGCTTATATTTTGTTAATAACTGATTTTATTCCGGAATTGGAAAATCCATAGGGCTGTTCTTTTTAGATTTAGAGTTTATTTGTCCGAGAAGAATTTTTTCCATAATTTAACATAACATCCCGAATGATCTGTTGAAGATTTTAATTCGATTTAAGGAAATGGATTCACTTTTCTTTTTTCTTTTTTAGAAATTTCTTTCACCCAGAGGGGCGAAATAACTTAAATCCTTTATAATATAAGACTTTTTCCAGATAATTATTTACCTTTCCCTAGATACATACATAAAAAATATTTTGTATCATTGAGCCAATGACTATTCATGATTCCATATCGAATCAATTGCATACCGTTTCAAAATAAAATTTAAAATGAGAGGAGTGTTATGGTAAAACTTCGTTTAAAACGATGTGGTAGAAAGCAACGTGCGACTTGAAGGACATAATTCACTGTGGATTCTTACATCCGCCATTTTCTATAGGAATGAAGATGCTCTGGAATCGACATAGTTTGTTCTGTTCCTATTAGGAACCCAATTTGTATTGGGTTGGTAAATAGGAATAATACATGATGAAGCTCGAGCAAAACGTATTGATTCATTTATCGGGGGGGCGAATCTAGGGTTAGTAACAATTAATAAATTAGACTACTTTGTTAAGTATATCCTCAATATAGAAATTAAAATTTTAAATTACAGGATTCAAATCCCAACAAGTTTGAAATAAAATAAATAACATTTTTTATATTACAAGGGAAAAAATCGTTCATATTATCTTTCCATAGATAGAAGGAAATAACAAAAAACAAAAGGTATGTTGCTGCCGTTTTGAAAAAGGGGATAAGGATCACCGAAGTAATGTCTAAACCTAATGATTTTAAAAAGTAAAGAGAAAGAATTCCGGAACAAGGAAACACTATTTAAAATTGTCTCAATATTTTTTTTAATGATGGAGACTAAAAAAAGATTAGAGACGAAACAAACAAAAGAGGTTAGAGACGATTCAAGAAATACCTAAGGATTTACCTTCGGATTTTTTCAGAATTACCCAACTTGAGTTATGAGTACGAATGATATTTCGTTTTTTTTTCTTTTTTTATGTAAGTAAGAACAGAAAAACTTAAATCATAGTCTAAGTCATAAATTTTTTTATATATTTTACATTATATACAGAAATATTAGAATCATTTTTTCTCGAGCCGTATGAGGAGAAACCCTCTTATACGTTACGTTTCTAGGGGGGGTTATTTATCTATATCTATCCCAATGAGCGATCTATCGAATTGTTTCAATTGATGTTCAATCCCGACGAGAAGGAAGAGATCTTCGAAAGGTGGGTTTTTATGATCCAATGAAAAATCAAACTTATTTAAACGTTCCTGCTATTCGTTATTTCCTTGAAAAAGGTGCTCAACCTACAGGAACTGTTCATGATATTTTAAGAAAAGCAGAATTTAAAAAAGAATTCATAAAATAAAAAATTAGAAAAAAGAAAGGTAACTAGTATAAATTTGTGTGGTAATTATTTACTCACAATTGCTTTTTTCTTGTTCTATATTATGTTTTATATTTTCCATATTTATTGTTCAATACCAACACAAATCCTTATTTTATTTCATTTTTTTTTTATTTCATTTTTTTCTCAACAATTTATTCATATTGACAATGGTGTGTCGAACAAATATAATTCGATCGTAGATAAATAGATCTGTTTATTTCGATCCTTATTTTTTTATGGGTTTTTCCTTTACTTCATTCAAATTATGGGTTTGCCAAATTTACTATTTGTTATATAAGATATATTTTTTTAACGAAAAAAAAAAATTTCTATTTTATAAAAAAGTGGGGAGGTCTTTTAATGTAAATTTTTACATTTTTTTATCTGTCTTTAATTTAATCCAATCTACTTTGCTATTTTGTTTAATTGATCATCTAATCTTTCTTCTTTTGAATTCAAAATTCAATGTTTTTACGTAGTTCTATAGTTCAATTCTATTTTTTCCACTTATATATACATATTTATCTGGGTTGCTAACTCAATGGTAGAGTACTCGGCTTTTAAGTGCGATTATGGTTTTTTACACATTTGAATGAAGTAACGAATTCGTCCAGACTTTTGGTAGAGTCTATAAGACCACGACTGATCCTGAAAGGTAATGGATGGAAAAAACCGCATGTCGTAATAAAATAATAAGAAAAAATTGAATTTTCATTTTTCAATTTATTATTTTTATTTTATTTTAAGAAATTCACAATTAGAGTTTGGTCTAGTGAATAAATGGATAGAGCTCTATGGCTCTAATTCTGGTAAAAATAAAAAAAAAAAGAAACGAGCTTTTATTCTTAATTTTAATAATTTCCCGATCTAATTAAACGTTAAAAATAACTTAGTGCCTGATGTGGGGAAGGGATCTCCTGTAAATGGACCTTTGATTCTTTATTTTAAGAAAAAAAAAAAATCCTACCTATTTTCTATTATGGATTGGAAACTAATGTGTAGAAGAAATAGTATACTGACAAAAAAAATTTCCAAAGTCAAAAGAGCGATCGGGTTGCAAAAATAAAAGATTTTTTATCCTCTGATAATTTATTTAATAGAACGAAGATAAATCTATTGGATAGTAGAAGGGGAGAGGAAAAAGATCTGTTCATTGGACTCTGTATTTCCGGGGTATATATTTTTTTTTTCATACATGATACATACTCTGTTCTGACCGTATTGCACTATGTATAATTTGATAATACAAGAAATACCTATTGTTTCTGGTTCAAGTAGAAATTGAAGTCAATGGAAGAATTACAAGGATATTTAGAAAAAGGTAGATCTTGGCAACAATATTTCCTATATCCGTTACTCTTTCAGGAGTATATTTATGCACTTGCTCATGATCATGGTTTAAATGGTTTGATTTTTTATGAACCCATAAAAGTCTTTGGTTATGATAATAAATCTAGTTTATCACTTGTAAAACGTTTAATTACTCGAATCTATCAAAAGAATTCTTTGATTTCTTCGGTTAATTATTCTAACCAAAATTTATTTATTGGTCACACTCACAACATTTTTTTTTATTCTCATTTTTATTCTCAAATTATATCAGAAAGTTTTGCAATTATTGTGGAAATTCCATTTTCCTTGCGATTAGTATCTTATTTAGAAAAAAAAGAAATACCAAAATATCATAATTTACGATCAATTCATTCAATTTTTCCTTTTTTAGAGGACAAATTATTGCATTTAAATTATGTTTTAGATATACTAATACCTCATCCTATCCATATGGAAATCTTGGTTCAAATCCTTCAGTGCGGGATTCAAGATGTTCCCTTTTTACACTTATTGCAATTCTTTCTTCACGAATACCATAATTGGAATAATCTCTCCATTACTCAGAAGAAATCTATTTATGTTTTTTCGAAAGAAAATAAAAGATTCTTTTGGTTCCTATATAATTCTTATGTATTTGAGTGCGAAATTTTATTAGTGCTTATTCGTAAACAATCCTCTTATTTACGATTAACTTCTTT